CGCTTTCTTTGTTTTTCATGTTTCTTGCTTTTTGACTTCTTGTGTAGAATCTACGTAACTCTCTATTCAATGGTAAAGATACACTCTTAAGAGAAAAATATTCTTATATGATGATAGAATATAAGATTAATGATATATCTTATTTTAGTAAAATATTCTTTTACTATAGAATACTATATCATTCTAATGAGCGGGTAGCGGGAATCGAACCCGCATCGTTAGCTTGGAAGGCTAGGGGTTATAGTAGACGTTGATTCATCATTATTAACGTCTCTAATTCAAAACCGAACATGAAACTTTGCTTTCATTCGGCTCCTTTATGGATGTATGAATAACTATTAAGATTGAAATACGATTGAAATGAAATCAAAAAATTTTTGAACCATAACATCTATGTCAGCTGTCTCTTTGAATGCATTCAAAGAGATTCGGCTTTCTAGACAATCCCCTCTTCTCTCTGGAATATAGAATCGGGTATTCCAGCAATATTCTCGTAGTTACTTCGTTCTCTATTTCTATTTGATGTAATGTAATAGAATCCGTAGGAAAAGTTTTTTTCTTTCTACCGAGCTAAAACTAAAAAAAGGTTAATGTCCTTCGGAAACTAAAGACATCCTTATTTACTAGATAAGCTATTTTGCTTTAATCTCTCTTCTTTCTCGTTCGAGAATCTCGAAAAAGAATACGGAAAGATTGAAGATTTAGTTACGATTCGAACTAAACTTTTCTATCTTTATCCATGGATCCTTTATTCATACGTATAGTTATTTGGAATCTTGATCCAATAAAACAAATTATGTTTCGCTATTTGATAATCCAATTTTCAAAATTTATCAAAAATTTGAACCTTGAACTCAAATCACGAGAATTGCGATTCTTCCTCAACTACTTCTTATTGAATTCGTCGATAAAGGAAAGGATTGAATCCTTTTAAGAAAAAAAGTTTGAGTTCGGAATATGCAGCAAATCCGAGGGACCCCTTAACTCTAAAAGGGATTACTAAAACGAATCACACTTTTACCACTAAACTATACCCGCTACAATGCTATTATTGTTTAGAACTAAATCTTTTGTCGACTAAGAAAAGAACGTAATCAGACGTAATCAGAATCCGAATAAGAGCATAGAATCCGAAAATCATAATGAAAATGATAGCTTATGTCTGTTTTAGTTTTTTTATTAGACTTATTTCAATAAATTGAGTGAAAAATTAGTTAAAGAGGACTCCTAATTATTAATAACTCAATAACAAGTTACAGTACCTCTAAGAGTAAGAGGAGGGGGAAGAAAAAAGGACGAAAATAAAATAAAGAATATTACTAATCATAGAATTAGATTATTAATTCGATAATTAATTCGATAATATATTAATTATTATTAATATATTAATTCTATAATCAGGAAAAAATAAAATAGAAGTCAATAATTCAATATCACTAGAAATAGAAGAATAAAAAAAATGAAACTTTTATTCTGGATATAGACTCGAAGAAAAATGGTCCGTATATTGTCAATTTTGTTAAATATATTTTTTGTAATATAAATATATATGATTTGGGACAAAAAAAGTCCTGGCTTGGTGCGTACCTAGCCAGGATAAGAAAATAAATAATATATTTCGCCCGAAGAGAAATATTTTTGAGTTTCTTTCGTTTTTTGAAAGAATTCTTTCGACTCTTTATTTTTCAATATATAATATACATATATAATGGATTTTAGCTAATATGATTCGAATTCTAATCTAAAATCGAATTTTAATAAAGTAAAGATAACGAGACATAGACATACGGAGTTTTTTTTTCTATCTTACTTTTGAAAAGTAAGATTCAAAATTGAAAATTGGGAGAGATGGCTGAGTGGACTAAAGCGTCGGATTGCTAATCCGTTGTATGAGTTTTTCGTACCGAGGGTTCGAATCCCTCTCTTTCCGTTTTTGTCGGTGAATTCATATTTGATCTTTTTTTGGAATTCAAAAATGTACAATATCAAGTCCTTCTTTTATTCGTCACGTCCGGGATTACGCCCTGGATCATTGGATAAGAATCCAAAGATAAATAGAGAAACAAAGAATATCACTACTGTGTAAACAAAAAGTTTGAGAGTAAGCATTACACAATCTCCAAAATCATTTTTTGAAAAAAAAAAAAAGAGAGAGAATAGATTATCCTTTTTTCTATCCCATATCCTATTTCTACACCACTAAACAAAACGGTTTCTAGAAAAAGAACTTAACAAGAAAATCTATTTGCAATAAAAGTCGGTTGATTAAAAAAAATTCTTTCCTATCTCCATCCTTTCCTACCTCCTATTGGGGGGGCTGAAAGGGGGGTTTCACTAAATCAAAGAATGAAATAAATTCAAAAGCAACGTTTGTAAAAAGAATCAGAATGAGAAGAAACGAATTCCAATTATCAATTGTTTGAATCGAGGGTTCATATTCTAAAGTTTATCGAATAATTATTCGAATTTTATTTTTTGCATAAATAATGTCTAGTACATTACTCAACATTTTATCGAAAACTTACAGCAGCTTGCCAAACAAAGGCTAATAGAAAAAACAGAAGGGGTATTACTGGCATAATATCTACGATAGGATTCAAAAAAGCGTAGGCCTCTGGCAATTTGACTACTAAAAAACTATTTGAATTCAAATAAAAGTTGAAATGAAAACAGAAGTAGATCAAACTAAAGATATTAAGCATAATAAATATTATGTTCCTGTATTGAACTTGGAGATAATTTAATTTTGATTGAGTTTTATTGGATATCTGTTAAAACACAAAAAGAAAACTCAAAAAAAATCCTTTTTTGAAAAGTCACCCAATTACAAACCATTTGATTTTCAAAATCAAAGAGAAAGCAGAATATAAGAAATCATATTTTAGACAATATTTTAATTCAATTTTATCTAATGATCAATAAAGTCATTTTTGCCGCTAGCTCTACGTGCAAAATCCTAGCAACAATCGATTTGTTGATTGGAATTGACGAACAACCAGTACTAAGACTAATGTTTATTAGTATTGATTGAACAGACTGACAAATGGGGCGTAGCCAAGTGGTAAGGCAACGGGTTTTGGTCCCGCTATTCGGAGGTTCGAATCCTTCCGTCCCAGGGAATACCTTTTTCTATCTAGAGATTCTAGAAAGATAGGATCTCGATATTTTGAGAATAACGAAAAATTGTCATAAATGGATCTGAATCAAGTTGTCATTTGGATAACATAGGAACTATAGATTTCAAGAAATTGAAATCAATTTCAAACAAATTAACAATAAATTGAACCTCCCCTTTGTCTCCCTCCCTTCATTCCATATATACTCTTAGTATAGAGGAGTTAATATCCGTAAGTAAGCTAAAAGAAATTAGTTAGTTGAAACTTCTCATAGAACTATTATTCATATAGATAACTGTTAATAATCAAACACACTCATTTCCATACATAGTTTATAATATGAATTCGAGGAAATTTCGCAGATGAAATGAATAGAAGAAGTGTTATACATTATGTATTTTTTTTGAACCTTAGTATCAAATATTTGATAAAAATATCACAAATTTCAAATGGATCGAAATGTATGGAATAAAATAATAAGTAATTCATATATCCTATATTTCTATTTATTTCTAATTTAAATTTAGTTTATTTAACTAAGGGTTATTTAACCCGTTCGGTTAGCCGAAACTACTCGTAAAAGAAAATCATGAATTTTTTCTTATTGTCTTTTTCAATATGAACTAAAATAATAGTAGACTTTATTTTTTTCAGTCTCTATTTCTGTAATTAATGAGATTGAATTTACGGATGGCTGAGTTTGATGAGTCTATTTGATCATTAGTTTGATTCTCTCGAAATGGTGGGTATTTTTTTCAGTTAAATTAAAGAACTATTTCATTTTCATTCAATTTTTTTTTGTTATTTTTTAAGTATTTGATCCTTTGAAGATGGAATGTGGATTCAATAACAAAACTTTTGAATTCTTAATATTCTAGTTTCTAATCTTTCTGGTTCGATTTCAGATTAAAAAATTGATATGAAATTTTCTGTTTGGTAAGACTTCGTAAAAAAAGCAAGTCCGTCCGAGAAATTGCAAAACAGAATATTCCCGTGGAACAACTGTAACGAACGAACAAATGACTATTCGTGATTCCATAATTGAATCAATTACATACCAGTTCAAACCCGGAGGAATGTTATGGTAAAACTTCGTTTGAAACGATGTGGTAGAAAGCAACGTGTGGCTTGCCAGAGAGGATCGTTCGTGGATTCTTATATCCACCATTTGAATTATAAATGTGCTCTTGGCTCGACATCTTTTGTTCTCTTACACTCGAACCTTGGGTTTTTTTGGATTGGAGTGTAAGGTAGTACGTGATGTAGCTCGAGTCGAAACTATTGATTCTGTTCTCAAGGGCAAGGAATCTAGGGTTAGTGCTAATTAATACGTTTTAACAACTTTGTAAGTATAGTGATTTTTTTCCTCTTTTCTATGAATCGTTTTATCGACAAAAAAAAAGGGAGGGGCATGTTGCTGCCATTTTCACGCAATTTTAAGTCACCAAAGTAATGTCTAAACCTAATGATTCGCGGGAAAGATAAAGGATCTTGGAACAAGAAAATCCTCTTTTTTTTTATTGTTTCGACAACTATATTAAGAACGACGGGTCAAAATCGAGTTGGTTTTGTTTTAATGGGGACAAAAAAAGATGGATTAGAGACTACTCAAAAAATGAATAGGCTTTTCTGATTTTCGTTTGAGCTATTTCATAGTTATCCAACTTGAGTTATGAGAAGAAAAATGTGTGTGTTTTTTTTTTTTCTATTGAGAGATCGGCGAAACTAAAAAAATATTGCTAGAAACTAAAAAAGAAAATATATAAATCAATAAAATCAATAAATATTATTATTTATTTCGTTTTAGTTCAAATTTCTTTATGGATCTATTTAACCTTGTATATATGACATTACTGCAATTTCTCGAGCCGTACGAGGCGAAAACCTCGTATACGTTTCTGGGGGGAGTTAGAATTCGTCTACATCTATCCCAATGAGCTGTTTATCGAATTGTTGCAATCGATGGTCGATCTCGAAGAGAAGGCAAAGATCTGGGTAAAATGGGTTTTTATGATCCTATAAACAGTCAAACCTATTTAAATATTCCTGCTATTTTATATTTTCTTGAAAAGGGTGCTCAACCTACAGGAACTCTTTTTGATATTTTCAAAAGAGCCGGGGTTTTTTATAAATTTCGTAAGAAATTCAATTAATCAAAAAAAGGGAGAAGGGGGAAATTCTTATTTAGGTTTTTAACGTTTTTCTAGTAGATCCCCCTCTCCCTCCCTTTATTTTGATTTTTAATTGAATTTCGTAACACTCTTTTTTACCCTGTCTTCTTTTATATATATTGCTTCTTTTATATATATTGACAAGAGTCAATTGAGCAAATATAATGCGATCGTGGATAAACGGATCCATTTACTCGCTTTTTTTTTACTTGATTTCAGTCAAAATAGATTTTTGCGTTCGTTTATTTTGATCTTAAAAATATTCTATTTGTTGATTTTGAATTTTTAAAAATGGGAATTTCATAAATTTTTCTTACTTTAAGAATTGAAACTTTAAGAATTGAAAATTTTCGATGGGTTTTTTACTATTTTGATGTTTTGATTGTGTTGTTCAATTTTATCTCTTTAGTTTTTTATCCAACCCAACATTGCCAATTTTTTGTTCTTCGGGTTGCTAACTCAACGGTAGAGTACTCGGCTTTTAAGTGCGGCTAGCATCTTTTACACATTTCAATGAAGTAAGGGATTCATTCATACCTTTGGTAGACTTTGGAAGACCACGACTGATCCTGAAAGGAATGACTGGAAAAAACAGCATGTCGTATGAATAGAGAATTCTGACAATGTTTCATTTTTACTTTTTGACTTTAACTGGATCGAATTGGGATTTCAAAAAAATGAAATGAATTCAGAATCAGAATGGGGTCGAATGAATAAATGGATAGAGTTTTCCGACTTCAATTCAGTTTTTATAAGGAAAAAAAAAGAGCAACGAGCTTTTGTTCTAAATTTGAATGATTACCCGATCTAATTAGACGTTAAAAATAGATTAGTGCCCAGGACGGGGGAAGAATTCTCCTTGAGTGCATGATTCAAGTATCTTATCTAGTTTCGTTTTTATTAATCAAATAAGTCCTAATTATTAGTTATGTCCTAGTCTGGGTTCTACAGAAATGTGTAGAAGAAGCAGCATATTGATAAATATATTGATTTTCAAAAATCAAAAGAGCGATTGGTTTTAAAAATAAAGGATTTCTAACCTATCTTGTTTTGTTATCCTAGAAACAAATATAAACTATTTAGATTGAAAGAGAGGATAGAGAGTCTGTTGATGAGTTTACCTGTCCCCGAGATATAGAGTATCTCCTTACTATAACACTTTGGTTTTGACTGCATCGCACTATATATCATTTCATAGTCAATAAATGGCCTTCTTTCTGTTTTTTTTTGATTCCAATACAATTTCCAATGGATCAATTTCAAGGATATTTAGACCTAAATAGATCTTGGCAACACAACTTCCTATACCCACTCTTTTTTCAGGAGTATATTTATACACTTGCTCATCATGTTTTAAAGAGATCAATTAGATCTATTTGGTTCGAAAATGTCGGTTATGACAAACGAATTAGTTCAATAATTGTTAAACGTTTAATTATTCGACTATATCAACAGAATCCGTTGATTATTTTTGATACTGATTCTAGACAAAATAGGTTCTTTGCTTACAACAAGAATTTGTATTCGCAGATTCTATCTGAGGCATTTGCAGTCACGGTGGAAATTCCATTTTCTTTTCGATTCCTATTTTCCTTAGAAAGGAAAGAGGTAGATCAATTTCGTAATTTGCGATCAATTCATTCAATATTTTCTTTTTTAGAGGACAAATTGTCCCATTTAGATTTTGTGTCAAATGTACTAATATCCTATCACATCCATCTAGAGATCTTGGTGCAAACCCTACGTTACTGGTTGAAGGATGCCTCTTCTTTGCATTTATTACGTTTCTTTCTCTATGAGTATTGTAATTGGAATAGGTTTCTTCTTCCAAAGAATGGGTTCTTTTCAAAAACCAATCCAAGATTCTTCTTGTTCATATATAATTTTCATATATGTGAATACGAATACATCTTTTTTTTTCTGCGTAATCAATCTTTTCATTTATGTTCACAATTTTCTGGATTCTTTTTTCAACGAATATATTTTTTTCGAAAAATCAAAAATCTTGTGAAAGTGTTTATTCATAATGAATTTCAAGACATCTTGGAGTTATGCAAAGATCCTTTTATGCATTATGTTAGATATCAAGGAAAATTCATTATTTCCTCAAATAATACGCCTATTCTCATTAATAAATGGAAATATTATTTTCTTCATTTATGGCAATATCATTATTCTATGTGGTCTCAACCCGAAAGGATCGACAGAAATCA